CCTTGGATACAAATCACGAGAATGGATATTCTTCCTCGAATCTTTCATTTAGAGGTAAAGGATTCAAATGAAATCCTTTTAAGAAATAAAGTTTTTGATCAGAATATGAATGAAACTGAAGAACCCCTTAACTATTAAGAGGATTAATAGAACGAGTCGCACTTTTACCACTAAACTATACCCGCTACAATACGATTATTGTATCGAAATGGGACTTTTGTCGAACAAGGGAATCGGACGTAATCGATATAGGACAGAAATAAAAAAAATCATGAAATGCAAATTAGAGCTTAGAGTATTGACGTGTTTGTTAGGAGTCCTAATGAAATTAGGAAAAGAGGACTTATTTTGTTTAAAAATTAAAAATAAAAAACGAAATCGAATAACTAAATAAAATAACAAATTTTGTTCTTGAAGGAGTTTTGACAGATACGGCTCGACAAAACAATTTTAGCCATAACATAAAATGCATTGTGCAAAAAAAAAAATACATCGTTCCGTTTTTCCCTTTTTTCGAGTATCCAGTAAAAGTAAATTAAATAAAAAAAAAAAGAAGAATAAACAAAAGAATAATAAAGAATAAGAAATGACACTTTGATTCCACCTAAATCAATTTTCTATGATTTGGCGGTATGGTTCATTGGAACAAAAAAAGGCCCGGCTGGGTACTGACCAGACCAGGCCGTGAAAATAAAAAAAAAACGGCCTTTTGTAATTTTGTAAAGAGATATTCTTTATTTTTTTCTATTTTGATTCGAGATATCTCTTTCGAGGCCATTCTTTATTTTAATTTTTAATTTTATAGAAAATAGAAATAAAAAATGGAATTGCTGATAAAAGTTGTATCCATCTGTATAATACAATACAAAATACAATAAAAAAATATATAAGCTATATAATAAGCTATATAATAAAGTTAAAGTAAAGAAGGGCCTTTTTTTTTTTTCATTTTTTCAAGCATTATCTTTTGTGTAATGTAACATAGTAATTATTATTTTATTTTTTTTTTCAATTAGGAGAGATGGCTGAGTGGATTAAAGCGTCGGATTGCTAATCCGCTGTACGAGCTATTCGTACCGAGGGTTCGAATCCCTCTCTTTCCGTTTCCGTCGCTGACTGGGTATCTTTCAAATTCGAATTTAGCGAACCCTTTTGCTTTTTTTTATTTGACTAGTTAAAGATGTAGAATAGATAAAATCAAATCCTAAAAACATTTCTAAGAATAAAGTAAAGAAAAATTTCTTATTTTTTAGTCTTCACGTCCAGGATTACGCCCTGGATCATTAGATAGGAACCCGAAGATGAAGAGAGAAACAAAGAATATAACTACGGTGTAAACAAAGAGTTTGAGAGTAAGCATTACACAATCTCCAAAATTTTTTTTTGGGGGAAAAAGAGAATAGATTCTCTATTTTTATACTACATATCCTGTTTTGACACCAAGAAATGAAACGGTTTTTCAAATTGATAGAAATACAAAAGAGTTTTTATTTTTCGAAATTAACACAACTCGACTTCGATATTGTGGCGGACTCAAATAGGGTCTTTCAGTGAAAAAAAAAAAAAAAAGGGTCAGAATCATGAAATGGGGAAATCAAAATTTATCGTGTCTGCCCAAGAATTTTACTGTTTTACTTGAGGGTTCATTCAAATTGGAAGACTCATCTGGTCTTATCAATTGTTAGAATTTTTTTTTTTTTCTCGAGCTTGAATAAATCATGAATTTTTCTCGGACACTATTAACGATCTTATCGAAAACTTACAGCAGCTTGCCAAACAAAGGCTAAGAGAAAAAAGAGAAGAGGTATTACTGGCATAACATCTACAATTGGATTCAAAAAAGCGTACGCCTCGGGTAATTTGCCGAATAAAAAACTACTCGAATAAAGGGCAGAATTAAGAAAGATATAGATCAAACTAAAGGTATTAAGCATAACAAACATTTTGTTCTTGGAGATAATTGTATTTTGATTGAGTTAAAAATATGTTATTGATATAAGCTAATATGTTATTGATATAAGCTAAAAATGACGAAAAGAAAGTAAGGTAGACAAAAAAAATACTTCTTTGAACCGAACCAATCAAAACAAAAACCCTTCAATTCTCACAAGAGAATAGAAGAAATTATACTAATTCTCACAAGAGAATAGAAGAAATTATACTTTCATACAATATCTTAATTGAATTCTATGTAATGATCAATAAATGGAGTTTAATTCTGCATCTACTTGTGTCAAAATCTTAAAAAAAAGAATCTAATTTATTCCATAGAGATTTGGCCTGGAATTGACGAACAACCAATATTAGTGTTTATTAGTATCGAATAGAAAAGAAATTCAAATGGGGCGTGGCCAAGCGGTAAGGCAACGGGTTTTGGTCCCGCTATTCGGAGGTTCGAATCCTTCCGTCCCAGAGCGACCTCTTATATATATCCGAATATCAGACTCAAAATTACTTTTTTGAGCAACCTCTCTTTCAGAGTATAATTTTTTTAAGAGTCTAATTTTTGATAAAATTGACTTCTTGTTTCGAAGTTTCAAAACTCTTCTCTGAATAAGATGTTTTTTCATCAATTGAATCGAGTTCAAATAATACGAAAATAAAACGGAATCCATTTGTGATCCAAGTAAGATGGCAACATAGATCACAAGAGTTTGAATTCAAAAAAAGTCGGATGGGCCCTCCCCCTCCCTTTCACTTTGATATGTAAGTGAGTGGCTTAAAAAATCCTTACATACCCTACCTCCGTGAATTTGCAAGGATACATTCTAAATCGAAATGCGAAAACCTCTATCTTTCTTATATTGTTTTTAACTCTATCTTTCTTATATTGTTTTTAATAAGACAGCCCCAATTTTTTATTTCATTTCTTGAAATCTAAACAAGAGGGTATTCGTGGTACTGTTTGAATTCAATCAATGGAATTAAGTTTCTAAGACCGGTTTAGGGTAAAAGAACAATTTATAGTAAAGAATGACGTAATCTGGACCCTTTTGGCTTTTTATCTATACAAAAGAGTCTAGCATCCCGTATCAAATAGGATCCTGTTTTTATTTATGATTAATCATCCCCCAGAATGAATTTGGAGTGGGGTCCATACGAGTTAGTGAGCGATGTAAGATCTCATAATCAATCGAGTTTCATATGGATGAATTTTCTTTGAGCTGGAGGTATTTGATGTTTGGCTCTAATTAATAATTTGAAATGTATTTAATCATAATTAATAATTGAGACGGGGTCCATTCATATATCTTCATCCTCTTATTTACTTTTTACTTTATTTTCTTTTTATTTTTATTCGTGTTCTTTTTTGTTTTATTTAGAAATAAAAAGAAATATTCCATTCATGCAATAAACAATAAAATGAAAATAGAGGTTGAAATGAAATTCTTACTGAGGCTTCTTCCTCATAAATTAACTAACTATTCCTTTCATATCGAAGGAAAAAGGACTGGGTATTGACCGAAGCAATGACTATTCATGATTCCATAATCGAATCAATTACATACCGGTTCAAAACTAGAAAAATGTTATGGTAAAACTTCGTTTGAAACGATGTGGTAGAAAGCAACGTGCGACTTGAAGGACACGATCCGCTGTGGATTTTTTTTTTCATCCGCCATTTTAGATTGTAGATTATCTAGAAATGAATGGGCTCTTGGCTCGACATGCTTTGTTCTGTTCTACTAGAATTCTCGTTTTTTGTTGGGGTGTAGTGTAAATAGGACATGATGGAGCTTGAGTAGAAAGTATTTATGCATTTCGCAGGGGCAAGGATCTAGGGTTAATACCAATCAATAAGTTGTAACAAACTTCGTAAGTATATTTTCGATATATAAATTGAAAGAATCCGATTCGAGCAATTTTGAAATCCAAAACGACAATTTGTTGGAATTGGTAAAACTCTTTCGATGAAAAGTGTATCATGCAGGAATCAATTGTTCGTATGATTCTTTGATAGAAAAAAATCGCAAAAAGGGGTGTGTTGCCGCCATTTTTGAAAACGAAAGATCACCGAAGTAATGTCTAAACCCAATGATTCAAGGCAAAGATAAAAAGGATCCTGGAACAAGGAAATACCGTTTTCAATTGTCTCAACAATTAGATCAGAATGGGAATTAAGAATCAAAAAATCGATTCGAAACGAGACAAACAAGGGGTTAGAGACCACTCAAAAAAAGAAATCCCTAAAGATTTTCTTTTGGGCTATTTAAAAGTTATCCAACTTGAGTTATGAGAGTATGAATGCTTTTTTTTTTCGAAAAAGAAGGACTTAAATCACACAATTTCTAATCATTTTTTCTCGAGCCGTACGAGGAGAAAACTTCTTATACGTTTCTAGGGGGGGTATTGTTCATCTACATCTATCCCAATGAGCTGTTTATCGAATCGTTGCAATCGATGCTCGATCCCGAAGAGAGGGAAGAGATCTTCGGAAAGTGGGTTTTTATGATCCGATAAATAATCAAACCCATTTAAATATTCCTGCTATTTTAGATTTCCTTGACAAGGGCGCTCAACCTACAGGAACGGTTCATGATATTTCAAAGAAGGCTGGGATTTTTAAGGAACTTCATCTTAATTAAACGAAATTGCATCGAGGATATAGAATAAAAAAAGAGGGTGTGGATGACTCCTATATTGTTTTGTATAACTTTTTCTTTACTACTCCCCCCCCTTTTTTGTTCTATTCATACCTATTTTTTATTCTTATTTAATATTGCTCCCATAAAGTATCATGTTCTGGAAGTCTAAGGACAAAAAAAATAAGCAGAAGAACAAAAATCAATTTTATTGCTAGAATTTTTTTGATATAAGATGCATATAAAAAAGATCAAATGAATACAACGAACTAATTGGGTCGAGAAATCCAAATTTACATTACTCGCAATCGAAACCGGGCGTTTTATAGTTTGTCGTTGTAAATCTATTAACAAATCACAAAACAAGGGATTCCACTTGTTTATTTTACTTATATTGATTGATTGAATCAATGTCAACCCAAGATTTCTTTTTTTTTTATTCTTTCAGCTATAGCTATGTATCCATTTGTATTTATGTATAGTAAATATGTAGTGCAAATCTAACGAAAGTTCTTTCTTTTTCTTTTCGATTTTTTTTTTCAAAAGCATTTCTAAATTATTTCTTTTCTATATTATTTATTTATTTCATGTTATAATTTTTTTTTTATTTTAATTAAATTAATAAATTTAATAAATTCATTCTTTTTGTTTTCGCCATTTTATTTTTGATTTTTTTAGATTCTTTTCTTAACATTAATATTCAACATTCACCGTCATATTGACAACAGCGTATCGAACAACTATAATTTGATCGTGGATAAGGATAAACAGATCCATTTATCTCCGTACCTATTTATCTCCGTAACAGAGGTTTGGTTTTTTTTTTACTTCATTCAAAATTAAAGTAATGGGTTCGCTGGATTCGCTGTTATACAAGAAGTCTTTTTTTTTATGTTCCCAATCGATTCTAAATTTTGTTAGTCGATTTCTTGCTAATTTAATATTTTGATTCCGTTGTGCAATTTCATTTCTTTTCTTTTATTTCTTTTTTATTCCGATTGTATCCACCCATTCGAATTATTCGGGTTGCTAACTCAACGGTAGAGTACTCGGCTTTTAAGTGCGGCTAGCATCTTTTACACATTTATATGAAACAAAGGATTCGTCATCGGGAGAGTTTGTAAGACCACGACTGATCCTGAAAGGAATGAATGGAAAAACCAGCATGTCGTATCAATGGAAAATTTCGAGAATACTTTATTCTGATTCAATGGCTTCAAAATAGGGTTTGAATTGTTGGCGCAGAACAAAAAATGGAATTCAAAGTTGGGTCGAGTGAATAAATGGATAGAGCCTTATGGTTCCAATTCTCGGGAAATAAAAAGGAACGAGCTTCTCTTCTGAATTGAATTTGAATAATTCCCCGATCTAATTAAACGTTAAAAAGATATTAGTTCCTAATGCGGGGAAGGGGTTTTCCGTGAGTCGATTAGCGATTTTTTTAATGAGTCCTAACTATGAGTTTGTCCCTATTATGGGTTGGAGATTAATGTGTAGAAGAAGCAGTATATTGATAAAGATATTTTGTTTTCCAAAATCAAAAGAGCGGTTGGATTGCAAAAAAAAAGGATTTCTAACCACCTATTTATACTATAACAAACATAAACCAATTCAAAAATGATAAAATCGAGAATCCGGTAATGAGTTTACCCGTTTCCAAGGTATCCATTTTTTTTTTTTTTTACTACAATACTTTGTTTTGACTGTATCGCACTATGTATCATTTGATAACCCAATGTATCATTTGATAATCCAATAAATACCTTACCTTCCTTTTGTTGCAATCTAATTTCAAATGAAAGAATATCAAATCCATTTAGAACTAGATAGATCTCAGCAACACAACTTCCTATACCCACTTCTTTTTCGAGAGTATATTTATGCACTTGCTCATGATCACGGTTTAAATAGATCGACGATTCCGTTGGAAAATGGGGGTTATGACAATAAATCTAGTTCACTCAGTGTGAAACGTTTAATTAGTCGGATGTATCAACGGATTCATTTGAGTATTTATGCTAAGGATTCTAATCCAAATCAATTTATTGGACACAACAATAAATTTTATTCGCAAATGATATCGGAGGGATTTTCAGTCATTGTGGAAATTCCATTTTCCCTACGATTAGTAGCTTTCTTAGAAGGGAAAGAAAAAGAAATGGCGAAATCTCATAATTTCCAATCAATTCATTCAATATTTCCTTTTTTCGAGAACAATTTCTCACATTTACACTATGTCTTAGATGTACTAATACCCTACCCCATTCGCCCGGAAATCTTGGTTCGAACCTTTCGCTATTGGGTAAAAGATGCCTCTTCTTTACATTTATTGCGATTCTTTCTTCATGAGTATTTTAATTGGAATAGTCTTATTACTCCAAAGAAATCAAATTCCATTTTTTCAACAAGTAATCCAAGATTTTTCTTGTTCCTATATAATTCTCATGTATATGAATATGAATCAATCTTCTTTTTTATCCGTAACCAATCTTCTCATTTACGATCAACATCTTCAGGACTCCTTTTTGAGCGAATTTCTTTTTATGGAAAAGTAGAAGATCTTGTCCAAGTCTTTGTTAATGATTTTCAGGACAACTTATGGTTGTTCAAGCATCCTATCATGCATTATGTTAGATATCAAGGAAAATCCGTTCTGGCTTCAAAAGATATGCCTCTTCTGATGAATAAATGGAAATATTACCTTGTCAATTTATGGCAATGGCATTTTCACGTGTGGTCTCAACCCGGAAGGATTCATATAAACCACTTATACAAAGATTATATTGACTTTCTGGGCTATCTTTCCAGGGGGCGACTAAATACTTTGGTGGTGCGGAGTCAAATGCTAGAAAATGCATTTCTAATCGATAATGCTATGAAGCAGTTCGAGACAACCGTTCCAATTATTTCTCTGATT